AGTGATTCGTGTATCTCCTCTAATAATACTATTGTTTCGTACCAGTATCGAAGAAGATTCGGGTAAGAGATGCACTTCCTCGGGAATAAAAAAAAATCGATCGACTTTTATTGGGTCTTTTGGCTTTAATTCCGTGACTCTCCCATACTCAATGAAATCCTCTTTTTTGACGATTGACTGCATTTCAACTGGTTCATATTTAGTAATTCCTGAGTGCTTTCTTCTATATTGCGGATCATCGAAATATGCAAGAATACTGTTTTTACGGAAAATCCCATTGATCGGTATTTCAATTGAGATCCCCAAAGAGGGTGTTAGTTCGTTCTCGCGTTCTTGAATCGTTTGGAGTGGGATGATGAATCTATTTCTTCGCCGCTTTGCCAATAAATCAGAATTCTCGTCGAGAATGGCCGTATATCTGAGATTACAAAGACCCGTTATGATTCGATTACGTTCTGAAGAATTAGGAATCCCACCCCCCCTTTTCCCAGAACACTCCAACCTAAAGAATTTGGGTCTCGCTTGATTAGTAGTTCCTGAGGGATTAGAAATAGATCTTCGTTTGCTAGAAAGAGAATGAGCGTTCATTTGATCTTGATCCTTGTGAATCGAAAGGGAGATGAGACTGGATCTCCATGGTTCCCCTAATAAGATCCATAAATGACTTGTTTTTGGTAAGAGATGAACATTCCCATATGTAAATTCCGATGCATGATATACATCGGTATTCCAATGCATTTCGCCCTCTGAATCAGAATAAATATGTTTTCGAACCTTCTCTTTAACACTCAAAGTGGCTGTTCCTGCACGCATCTCAGCAATTACTTGCTCTGATTCTACATATTGATCATTTTGAACTAAAAGAAAACTTTTGGACGGAATACGCACATTGTGCATAATATCTTCACTCTCAATAGTTACATACACGTCTATTGAACATAGAAAGGCAGGATGTCCATGACGTGTACGTGTCGGATGAACCAAATCCTCATTGAATTTGATTTTTCCATTCGAAGGAGCTCGCACATGTTCTGCAGTACCTCCAGTGAATACTCCGCCGGTATGAAAAGTTCTTAATGTTAATTGAGTGCCCGGTTCTCCAATAGATTGACCCGCAATAATACCTACAGCTTCTCCCAATTCGATCAGGTCGCCATGAGTCGGACTCCGGCCATAACATAATCGACAGATCCAAGATGTACTTCTACAAGTAAAGGGCGTTCGAATAGATATTGATTGTGCTCGAAAGGTTATGACTCGATTGACAAGTCCAAGGCCAATATCTTGATTTCGAGTGGCAATGCATCGCGAACCTATATATATATCATCCGCTAATACACGACCCATTAATGTTTGGATAAACATCCTTTCCTGCATCATCGCATTCCGCGTTCGAGGACTCACAGAAATACCCCGGACGGTGCCACAATCTGTTCGACGTACAACAATGTGTTGAACTACTTCCACAAGTCTGCGAGTGAGATATCCAGCATCCGCTGTTCGTACCGCAGTATCCACAACTCCTTTACGGGCTCCGTAGCAAGAAATAATATATTCTGTTAAAGAGAGTCCTTCGCGTAAATTGCTTTGAATGGGTAAATCAATCATTTGTCCTTGGGGATCCGACATTAATCCCCTCATACCTACTAATTGATGTACCTGAGATGCATTTCCCCGAGCTCCCGAAAAAGACATTATATGGACTGGATTCAGTGGGTCGGTCATCCTAAAATTAGGATTCATTTCTTGGCGCAAATATTCACTTGTAGCATACCATATCTCAATGGATTGGCGTAATTTTTCTACCGCATGTACATTCCCATACTGATGATGTTTTCCCAAAATGAAACTTTCTTGTTCAGCATCTTGAACTAGCCATCTCTTCGAGGGTATTGTTAAAAGATCATCAATTCCTAATGAAATGGATGTAGCAGTAGCTTGTTGGAAACCCAGAGTTTTTATTTGATCCAAGATATGTGATGTATATGCCATTCCGAAGTGATCTATTAATCTACTAATAAGTCGTTTCATAACAGTTCCGTCTATCACTTTATTGTGAAAGACCAGATTGGCCCGTTCTGCCATAAGTACCTCCATATTCTGTTGAGTAGGATTTGACAATGGATTTGAGTCAGTGATTGAAAAACTTCCTTTTCGTGATCTTGATTCACGGCGAAATTCTTCAATTAAGTAGGGTCCTAGTTAAACCAGGGAGACCCGAATTTCGACGGGTCTCATAGAATTACTTAGCTTAGGAATCATAGGAACAGGCCTGGGAAAACCCCTGTATGGCCTCTTCGATTTCGCGATAAAGAGAAATATGACCAACAGTGGTTCGAATATATATATAAAGAATCTCTTTTTTTATACTTCTTACTATTAGATAGTGTCCATAAATCTCATAATAGGTACCCAAAGATTCATAGTGAATTTCGATAGGCGCTTCTTTTGCAGAAATAAGGCGTTGATCTAGTCGCCACCGGAGCCACAAAGGACTATC